GTAGACCTCATACAATAACTTTCCTAGCTCTGCCCTATCTTTTGTTTAATTTCTTCTGGAGCAATCATTTTGATTATGGATCTACTACCAGAAATTCAATGCGTAATCTCAGCATTCAATGTGTATTCCTGAATAATCTCATTTTTCAATTATTAAACCATTTCGTTTTACCAAGTTCAACGTTAGCCAGATTAGTCAACATTTATATGTTTCGATGCAACAACAAGATGTTATTTGTAACAAGTAGTTTTGTTGGTTGGTTAATTGGTCACTTTTTATTCATGAAATGTGTTGGCTTGGTATTAGTCTGGATACGGCAAAATTTGTCTATTCGATCGATTATTCGATCTAATACGTACCTTAATGGAATTATTCGATCTAAGGGGTATAAGAAGTACAAGTACTCTGTGTCAGAATTGAAGGACCTTGTGTCAGAATTGAAGTACTTTGTGTTAGACTTGATAGGTTCTATGGATCGAATCTTTACTATTCTCTTATTTATTAGCTGTGTCTACTCTTTAGGCAGAATGCCGTCACCCATTTTTAGTAGGAAACTGCAAGAAACCTCAAAAACGACAGAGAGGGGGGAAAGTGAGAAAGAAAGAGATGTAGAAATAGAAACAACTTTCGAAACGAAGGGGACTAAACAGGAACAAGAGGGATTCACCGAAGAAGATCCTTCTCCTTCCCTTTTTTCGGAAGAAAGGGAGGATCCGGACAAAATCGATGAAACGGAAAGGATCCGAGTGAATGGAAAGGACAAAACAAAGGATGAATTCCACTTTCACTTAACAGAAGAAGATAAAGACCTCTTCTGGTTTGAAAAACCCCCTGTGAGTCTTCTTTTCGACTATAAACGATGGAATCGCCCATTGCGATATATAAAAAATTATCGATTCGAACATGCTGTAAGAAACGAAATGTCACAATATTTTTTTTATACATGTCAAAGTGATGGAAAACAAAGAATTTCTTTTACATATCCATCCAGTTTATCAGCTTTTTTTGAAATGCTACGACAAAAAATGTATTTTTCTTTTTTTACAACAAAAAAATCCGTCTGTGATGAACTGGATAAATTCTTCTATGATGAACTGCACAATTATTATTGTTGGATTTATACCAATGAAAAAAAATGGAGGAGCCTAAGGAACGAGTTTAGAGATAGAATTGAAGCCCTAGACAGAGGATCTCCTTATCTGGATGTACTCGAAAAAAAGACTCGATTATGCAATAATAAAACTAAAGAAGAATACTTGCCTAAAATATATGATCCTCTCTTAAACGGATCCTATCGTGGAATAATTAAAATTTTTTTTTTACCTTCAATCCTAAATGAAACTGCAGTCAAAAATTCGATAGAGACAAATTTGATAAATAAACTCAATAAAGTTCATAGTATCCTTCTTTTTAAGGGTAAGGAACTTAATGTTCATAATTTTGAAGAATTGTATCAGAAATTGGAAGGGAAAATAGCTACATTGGAAGAGAAATTGGTCCAGAAATTGGACCAGAAATTGGAAGAGAAATTGGGACAGAAAATATATACATTGGATAAAAAATCATTAGCAAGAGAATTGAGTCTTTTAATCGATGAATTTGCTGAAGAATCAACATCAAATTGGAAAGGAATTTCTTTATTTCCGGAACAAAGACGAATTGATTCAGAAGATCCAGAAAAAGTTTTGAAATTTTTAATCGAAAGAGTCATAATTGATCCCATCATTCAAACAATATGCGATACAGCCATAATTCCTCCCATGGAAAAAACAACCCGAAAAAAATCGATTGGAATAAAGAAAAAAGTCCCCCGATGGTCATACAAATTATTCAGCGAGGTAGAACAACTCGGAAAAACTGAAACAACGGAAGAGGGGGAAGAGTGGATAGTAGATCATCAAATTCGCTCGAGGAAAGCGAAACGTATAGTTATTTTTACGCAGGGTCCGGAGGATGCCGACCCTAGTATCAAAACTATGACGAAGTCTGATGAAATAGAAGAAGTGGATATGATAGATTATCCCTATGAAGCGGATTTTCGTCGAGACATAATCATTGGTTCTATGCGTGTTCAAAGACGTAAAACCCTTACGGGGAAAATGTTTCCCTCATATCCGTATTCCCCACTTTTTTTCGACAAAGTAGGATTTTCTTGGGATGTTCTTTTCGAACCATTCATATTATCAGTAATTGAGATTTCCGACCTAATACAAGACATTTTTAGAAAGGGTATAAAAGGAAGCGTAGCAAAAAGAATAAAGAGGTTGAAAAAAAAAAAAATGTACATGGAGGAAAACAAAAGCTACGAAGAAATTAAAAAAGAAGTCAATGAAATGGAAAAGGGGCGGGACGGGCAGGCGGAAATGGAACGAATAGAAAGGACACGAGAAAAACTATCAGACCTCTACGATCTCATTATTTATGCTCATGGAATAAGAGCTTGTATTTTACTAATTCAGTCGAGGCTTAGAAAATATATTGTATTACCTTCATTGATACTAGCTAAAAATATTGTCCGTTTCTTATTACGCCAAGAGTCCGAGTGGGAGCAGGATATAAGGGAGATGAATAGAGAAGCGTATGTTATATGCACCTATAATGGTATGCCATTACTAGAACCAGGAAGAAACGAAATTTTTCCTCAAAACTGGGCCACAGAGGGTATACAAATAATGATAAGATTTCCTTTCCGTCTGAAACCTTGGCACCGATCTAAGGTACGACCTTCTCGTAGGGATCCAAATCCAAAGCAGGACTTTCCTGTTTCTTTTTTAACGATTTTGGGACTGGAAACTGACCGTCCTTTTGGTTCTCCTCTCGTAGGACTTGGTATTTTGTTTCGTTATTATTTTGGACCCCCTTTGAAAAAACTCCAAAAAGCAATTATAAAATGGAGTTTTCGAGCTCTAAAAAGTTTCAAAGAAAGAACAAAATTATTGTTTCTAAAGGTCCAAAAAGAACCCCAAAAATTGAGAGAGGATTCGAGTGAAATAAAAAAAGATTCTATAATCAATAATCAGATTATTCATGAATCATCCATTCAAACCCGATCTATGGATTGGACAAATTATTCACTGACAGAAATCAAAATTAAAGATCTGACTGATAGAACAAGCACAATCAGAAATCAAATAGAAAGAATTACAAAAGACAAGAAAAATGGATTTCGAACTCTAAAGATAAATATTAGTCCTAACAAAACAAGTTATGGTGCTCAAAAATTAGCATCACTAAAAAATTTTTTTCAGATATTAAAAAGAAGAAATGATCGATTAATCCGTAAATCACATTATTTTATAAAATGGATCGTGGAAAGGATATACACGGATATCCTTCTAGAGAGCTTTCCATATATCATTAATCATCTTACTAATAGTCTTTATAGGCCCATGGTCGTTATAAAACTTTTTCGTAAATTAAAAAAAAAATATTTTTTTGATACAAAAGAGAAAAAGATAATTGAGCGTATTTCAACTATACAAAAAAAACTTTCACCTTCTCGTATTCGTCATAGGATTCAGACGAAGTCGGAGGTTTCTTTTAAATTATCCCTCGTGTCACAGGCCTATGTATTTTACAAATTATCACAAACCCAGGTTATTAACTTGTATAAGTTAAGATCTGTCCTTCAATATGACGGAGCGTCTTTATTTCTTAAGAATGAAATAAAAGATTATTTTCAAAGACAAGGAATAATTTCTTCCGAATTAAAACATAAGAAACTTCAGAATTCTGGAATGAATCAATGGAAAAATTGGTTAAAGAGTCATTATACATACGATTTCTCTGGGCTAAAATGGTCTAAATTAGTACCGCAAAAATGGCGAAATAGAGTCAATCAACATTGTAGGGTTGAAAAAAAAAATTTAATCAAACGGGATTCATCTGAAAGAGAGGAAAAGGTTTCGTTATTGCTAAATAAAAACGATCATTTTCAAAAAATGTATAGATATGATCTTTTAGCATATCAATCGATTTATTATGAAGATAAGAAGGACTCATATAATTACAACATACATAAACCGAAATTTGTTGATACGGGGGGGAGTATCCCTATTACTAATTTTATAATAAAAGATTATTTTATGTATATAAAAAATCCAGATAGAAAATTTTTTGATACGAAAGGTCTTTTTTATCTCAAAATTAATAAAGATAAAGAAATCAACCCATCCAATCAAAAGGGTTTCTTTTCTTTTTTTGATTGGATGGGAATGAATGAAGAAAGACTAAATCGTCCTGTATCGAAGCCGATACCTTGGTTATTCCCACAATTTGAGTTATTTTTTAATGTATCTAAAATGAAACCCGGGTTTATACCAATTCATTCACTTATTTTTCATTTTAATGAAGATGTTAGTCAAAATAAAAATATCACTAAAAAGAAAAAGGGGGATCTTATACTATCAAATGAAAAAGAAAAAAAATATTTTGAATTAGAATTAGAGAATCAAGAAGAAAAAAAAACCATAGGTCAAAGAGATCTCGCATCAGATACCCAAAACCGAGGGAACCCTGAATCTGTTCTCTCAAACCAACAAAAATATATGGAAGAACTTTATACGAAATCAGATATGAAAATGGGTAGAACGAAAAATCAACCCAAAAGCATTTGGACTTGGGAAATAGACTTAGATGCGTTCATGAAAGGATCTTTTGCTTTGCAATTGAAATGGATGCTGAGTCCTTTGACTATGGAATTATTCGATTATGCGCTGTCCGTACTTGAATTGGAAAAGGAAAGCAGAATGACAACAAAGTCTGGTTTCGGCTTTATTAAGAAGGAGGAGTTAACTCTGGATCCAATGCTAATCCGGGATTTGAATCTTTCAAAAATCCTAAAAGAGGGAATATTTATTATCGAACCAGTTCGTATACCTGTAAAACATAATGTAGAATTTATTATGTATCAAACCATAAGGATTTCTTTGGTTCATGAGATTAAACAAAAAAATAATCAAAAAAGATACAGAGAAAATATGGATAAGAATCATTTTGAGGAATCGATTGCAAGACATCAAATGATGACGAAAAACAGAAACAAAAATCATTATGATTTGCTTGTTCCTGAAAATATTTTATCGTCTAGACGGCGTAGAGAATTGAGAATTCTAAGTTGTTTCAATTCAAGGAATAGTAATTGTGTGGATAAAAATGCAGTATTTTGCAATGGGAACAAGGTAAAAACCTTTGGTCAATTTTTGGATGAAAGCAAAGATCTTGATAGAGATAAAATGAAATTAATTAAATTAAAATTCTTTCTTTGGCCCAATTATCGATTAGAAGATTTAGCTTGTATGAATCGCTATTGGTTTGATACTAATAATGGTAGTCGTTTCAGTATGTTAAGGATACATATGTATCCACGATTGAAAATTGATTGATGATACAATTGTCTCCCCCTACGATATATATATATATCGGGTGGATAAATAGCTGCGCACATGCCTTGTCTTACATCCTTTTTTGATACATGAATACTAATTCAATGACGTATCAATTAGATCATAAAATGAATCAATAAGGAAATTCGGATTGATTCTTGTGTATACCAGATCAAAATACCTCGCATTATTATTACTGATCAGTAAAATTCATATTCGTAAAATAAAAAAAGTAAATTAATAAAAAAATTGACGCATAGAATAAATAAAAAAAAAGATAAGAAGAAATGCGCCCCCCACCTACATACTTGAGACCTTCTCCTAGAAAAAAACTTGCAACACCCAATCCATTTGGAATTCCATCAATTACCCGCCTGTCAAAAAAATTAACTAGTTCGGACAACCTTCTTACACTCCGAATTACGTATGTTGTATAAAAAGCATCTATGTAACCGCGATGATGGGCCCAATCATATATTCCATTTTTAATTTTGTCCGAAAAAACCCTGTTTCGATACCCTTTGGCAAAAAAATTTATTAAGGCAAAATTTTGTAAGGACGAATAAATGGGTTTATATAAAAAAGACGCTATAACTATTCCAGAATAAGCTATACTAACCGAAAGGGTCGCATTTAACACAAATTCAGACCAATCAAAAAAAATTTCATTATTCAATTTTTGATGTAAAAGATTTACAGATGGGGTTAACCATTTGGACAATATATCCAAATCTATGCCTTCTTGATTGAAAGGAATTCCTAGGAATCCAATGAACAAAGTAAAAAAAATCAATACAAGTAGAGGGAATAACATAGTATTATCTGATTCGTGAGGATATGGCGCAATTTTTTTATTGTCACTATTTTTAATAATAATAAAGGATCGCGTTGGGTTTTTTAGATTTTCGTGTGGATTCTTAGAAAAGCTTTCGTTATTTTTTATTGGTAACAAAGTTAATAAACGAAAATTTGTGTTAATAAGTTTCAGTCCATCTTGACCCCATAAAGATATTGAATAGAAGGAACTACTTTTTTTTCCGTTGTAATTTTGAAAATGAACGTTTAAATGACCCTCAAACACAAGTAAATAGATGCGAAACATATAAAATGCTGTTAATCCTGCTGTAGTCCAGGATATTATTGCGAAAGTTGGTGAATACAACCAAGTATCATTAAGAATTTCATCTTTGGACCAAAAACAAGCAAGAGGTGGAATACCAGAAAGAGAAAGTGTACCTAAAAAAAAAGCAGTTTTTGTGATTGGCACGTGTTTTTTTAAACCCCCCATAAAAACCATATTCTGGTTTTTATCTGGAGAATACCCAACAATAGCTTCCATAGAATGAATAATGGATCCAGACCCTAAAAACAACAATGCTTTTGAGTAAGCATGCGTAATCAAATGGAATAAAGCAGCTCGATAAGACCCCATACCTAGAGCTAACATCATATACCCCAATTGAGACATTGTAGAATAAGCTAAACTTCTCTTAATGTCTTTTTGGGCAAGAGCTAAAGTAGCTCCTAAAAGTACTGTTATTATACCTATTAAAGCGATTAGATGTAGTATGGGGGGGATCACTATCAAAAGAGGGAAAAGTCGAGCGACAAGAAAAATCCCGGCAGCTACCATAGTAGCAGCATGTATAAGAGCCGAAATCGGAGTAGGCCCCTCCATAGCATCAGGTAACCATACGTGAAGGGGGAATTGGGCGGATTTGGCAACTGCACCAGCAAACAATAAGAAAGTACATACAGTTCCAACTAAAAAATGGACTTCGTTATTATAAATCAAGGTATTGAATATTTCGAACAAATCGCGAAATTCGAAACTGCCTGTTAGCCAATAAAGACCTAAAATGCCTAATAATAAACCAAAATCCCCTACACGATTAGTTACAAACGCTTTTTGACAAGCATTTGCTGCAGCAGGTCGTGTAAACCAAAAACCTATTAATAGATACGAACACATTCCAACTAATTCCCAAAAAATATAAATTTGTATTAAATTTGAACTAGTAACTAAGCCAAGCATAGAAGTATTGAAAAAACTCAGATAAGCAAAGAATCTCAAATATCCTTGATCATGAAACATATAATTGTCACTATAAATAAGAACTAGCATACCAACAGTAGTAATTAACATTAACATAATAGAAGTAAGTGGATCAACCAAATAACCAAACTCTAAAGAAAAATCATTATTGATGGTCCAAGACCATACAGTTTGATAGATGGAACTGCTATTTATTTGCTGAATAGACAATTTCATTGAAAAAATCATAACTATAGTTAACAACAAAATACTAGGAAAAGCCCACATACGCCTAAGCTTTTTTGTTGTCTTCGGAAAAAGAAGAAGTCCTGCTCCGATTAACAAAGGAACTGTAAGTGGAATAAAAGGTATGATCCATGCATTTTGGTAGATATGTTCCATAAAAAATAAAATTTTATTTTCGATTCACCGGCTCTTACCTCTTTCGAAGGAGGTCAATAAAAAAATTAAGATATGCGATAATATAATTTTTTTCTATTCAAAAGCGAAATTCTTAGAATAAGCATTTTTGTATTTATTAATATTCAACTCAAGAAGTTCTAATTGGTCAAATGACCAAATAGTTTTTAGTACAGGTAAATACTTAAGTTATTAATTAAACTTTTCAAACCTATGAAAATAGAGAATATCAAAAATTTATACCTTTCATTATTCTGTTGATAAATCCATAAATAGAAAAATGATCAAAAATTAGACCAAATAAAAAAATACGTAAGTCTGATACTGATATGAATCACAAGATCTACATCAGTTAAGTTATTAGTTCTACGCAAAACTCTTTGATCGATTGTCTTCTCTTTCAATAAAGCATATTTATTTTTTTCTATGCTAGGACTTTACTTTACTTTCGACTTTACATTAAATAAAATTTAAAAAATGGATAAAAACATATCAAATCCTGTCTACTCTAATTAAATAAAAAGTCTTGGTTCAATAAAAAAATAAAAAATGGCACGTATTTGTTAAAAAGAGTCAAGTTTCTATTAGGTAATTAGGTAAGAGTAGCTTACTTAACTCTTCTAAATTTAAACCTTTCGATGGGTTTATTATATGACATGTAACTAAAATATGAAATAAAAAAAAAGAGAAGTCATATAACAAAAATAAACAGAAATAGAAGTCGAAAGTTTGCTTCTTTATTTTCTTTTTTATGGTACATCGTAGTCTATAAAATTTGAATAAAAAAAGGGTCTATAACTAAAAAAAAAATAGGACAGAAAGATTCCTTTGCTTTGAATACTAGATGTCTTTCACATCCAACTAGAACAATGAATAACCTATTCATTTTTGAATGGCAGTTCCAAAAAAGCGTACTTCAATTTCCAAAAAACGTATTCGTAAAAATTTTTGGAAAAGAAAAGGATATTCGGCAGCATTAAAAGCTTTTGCATTAGCGAAATCTCTTTCTACCGGGAATTCGAAAAGTTTTTTTATACGAAAAATAAATAATCAAATCTTAGAATAATCTGACTTGATCTGACTCAAAAAAACTTCTACAAAATTTCCTTTAGCATTTATATTCATAAAAAAGTCGAAAAAAGTAATCATTTAATTTTTGAATATAGAAATAGAATTAATGCTTTGTATTCATTAAATGTTTTTTTTGAATTAATCAACATCAACGAAACTAAACCATGCTTCTTTCTTATGATATGTAAACCCGCTTTATACGGTACTTTTTTGTTTGAAATTTGAAAACTAGAGGATTTCACTACCCTTCTTTTTTTTAGTATATTTTATCATTTCTGGGATGGGGATTCTTACTTTCCCCATCAACCGGACGGTCCCAATAGCCAATAGAAAATTAAAGTGGGTTTTAGATCTATGGAAGAGCAAACAAAAAATATTTAGGCAAAAAGGGATTCTTAATCTTAATAGATAATAGAATTCATTCTATTAAAACCTTTCCCTCCCGGATTCGTTATGTTTCTAAATTGTTATATATCTTTTTTTATCTTTACTTCTAAAATGAAAAAAGTTAATATTAATAATTTTTTTTCATTTTTATATTTTCAATTTCGATTTTGTGGGATATTATGTACGAAGAATTTTTCTTAGGAAATAAAAATATATCTTTAGAACTTTATCAAAAATACTATTGTATATATTTTGTATATATTTTGTATATATTTCTATTCCTTAGAAATAAAACAAAAATTTTTGAATGTTTTATATTATAAAAAAATTGCCAGTGGATTGACTCTTTCAATCTCGACGATTAAAGAGAAAAAGGCTATTATGATTTCAAACAAGCCGCTATGGTGAAATTGGTAGACACGCTGCTCTTAGGAAGCAGTGCTAGAGCGTCTCGGTTCGAGTCCGAGTAGCGGCACAGCCTTTTAAAAATTCGAAAAGGTAATCTAATAGTCCTAGAATAAATAATAATCACAACGAGAAAAATTTCATTCTTAATTTCTATTTCACTCACGATTTGTAATTGAGGGATCTCTTTTCTTTTTATATATATATTCTTATGATATTTTTGACTTTAGAGCACCTTTTCAATCATATTTCCTTTTCGATCGTTTCAATTGTAATTACAATTCATTTAATAAGTTTAGTAGTCAACGAAATAGTAGAACTAGACGATTCATTAGAAAAGGGTATGCTACTTACTTTTTCCTGTATAACAGGATTATTAAGTATTCGTTGGATTTTTTCGGGGCATTTCCCGTTAAGTGATTTATATGAATCATTAATCTTCCTTTCGTGGAGTTTTTATATTATTCATATGATTCCTTATTTTAAAAACCTTAAAAAAATTGTAAATGCAATAACAGCGCCCGGTGCTATTTTTACCCAAGGCTTTGCTACTTCGGGCTTTTTAGCTCAAATGAAGCAATCCACAATATTAGTACCCGCTCTTCAATCCCAGTGGTTAATGATGCATGTAAGTATGATGATATTGGCCTATGCAGCCCTTTTATGCGGATCATTATTATCAGTATCCCTTCTAGTCATTACATCTCAAAACAATATAAGCCTTGTTGGTAAAAAAAAACTTTTATTAAACGAGTCTTTGTTCTTCGGGAAGATCCAATACATCAACGAGGAAAACAATATTTTACAAAGCACCTATCTCTTTTCTCTTAGGAATTTTTATAGGTCCCAGTTAATTGAACAATTAGATCATTGGAGTTCCCGTGTTATTAGTCTAGGATTTGTCTTTTTAACCATAGGTATCCTTTCAGGAGCAGTATGGGCTAATGAAGCTTGGGGGTCATATTGGAATTGGGATCCAAAGGAAACGTGGGCTTTTATTACTTGGACCATATTCGCAATTTATTTACATATTAAAACAAATATCAATTTGAAAAGTGAAAATTCTGCAATTGTGGCTTCTCTAGGCTTTCTTATTATTTGGATATGCTATTTTGGGGTCAATTTATTAGGAATAGGATTACATAGTTATGGTTCATTTCTATTAAAAAGCACCTAAATTGAATTGAAGAAAGGACCTAACCTGACGAATACAACTACAGGACGGGGTATGTTCCCTATACATATAGTCTCGTCGAGAACCATTTGAATCACTATACTACCTGATTCAAATGGTTCTCACAAACGTCAAACTGTCCGATTTAAATTCGAATTAATTCGTTTTTATGTGTTACGTAAAAAATAAAGTTTCAAATGGAAACTATCTATAAAAAAAATTAGATAGAACAGCTTCTACCTTCTCAACTGATAGTGAGAGAACGAAATCTGGGTAAATGCCAATACCTATTACTGGTAGAAAGATAACGAGTGAAACAAATAACTCTCGCGGACCTGAATCAAAAAATGAAGAGTTTGCGTTATTTAATAACTTGTATCCATAGAACATTTGGCGTAACATAGATAATAAATAAATAGGAGTTAATATCATTCCAATTGCCATTCCAAAAGTAATTAAGACTTTTGCCATGAAAAAAATTTTTTGGCTGGTAATTATTCCAAAAAAGACTATTAATTCGGCAAAAAAACCGCTCATGCCCGGTAACGCAAGGGAAGCCATCGAAAAAGTGCTGAAAAGTGTGAATATTTTTGGCATTGAAATGGCTATTCCGCCTATTTCGTCGAGATAAACAAGACGTATTCTATCATAACTCGTTCCTGCTAGGAAAAAAAGAGCAGCACCAATAAAGCCATGAGAGATTATTTGTAAAATGGCCCCGTTGAATCCTGTATCAGTTATAGAACTAATTCCTATAATTATGAAACCCATATGAGATACAGAGGAATATGCTATTCTTTTTTTTAAATTACGCTGTCCCGGAGATGCTGAAGCTGCATAGATTATTTGCATTGTGCCTACTATCATCAACCAAGGAGAAAAGATAGAATGCGCGTGAGGTAATAATTCCATATTGATCCGAACCAACCCATACGCTCCCATTTTTAATAGGATTCCGGCTAAAAGCATACAAGTACTATAATGCGCTTCTCCATGGGTATCCGGCAACCATGTATGTAGAGGTATAATCGGCGATTTGACAGCAAAAGCAATAAGAAATCCAATATAGAATATTAGTTCTAATCCCACAGGATACGATTGGTTAGCTAACGTTTCAAAATTTAATGTCGGTTCATTAGAACCATATAACCCTATACCCAAAACTCCCATTAACAGAAAAACGGAACCTCCTGCAGTGTACAAAATAAACTTTGTAGCTGAGTATAGACGTTTCTTTCCTCCCCATATGGATAAAAGTAGATAAACGGGAATTAATTCTAATTCCCACATTAGAAAAAAAAGTAAAAGGTCTCGAGAAGAAAATAATCCTATTTGACCGCTATACATTGCTAACATCAAGAAATGGAATAATCGGGAATCCCGAGTAACTGGCCAAGCCGCTAAAGTAGCTAAAGTCGTGATGAATCCAGTCAGTAAAACGGGTCCTATAGAAAGCCCATCAATTCCCAACCTCCAGTGGAAATCAAAAAAGCGAATCCAGTTATAATCTTCAGCCAATTGTATTAATGGGTCGTCTGGTTGGAAATGATAACAGAATACATAGATTGTTAAGAGGAACTCTAATATACATATACACATAGTATACCATCGAATTACCTTATTACCCCTCTGAGGGAGGAAGGCAATAAATGAACCCGCAAATATAGGTAAAACGACAATTAAGGTTAACCAAGGAAAAGAATTCGTGGTAAAGACAAAATACACTTGGACTAAAAAACCCGTACTCGAATAAGAACAAAATAAGATATATATATTTCATTTCGAGCGCGGGTTTTTGTCGGTAAACAAAAATAAAAAGGATTTAAGTGGAGTTTTCTGGAACGTATCAATAAGCTAGACCCATACTGCGAGTTGTTTCATGCCATAAATAAACTCGAACACTCAAAAAATCGGTTGGACAGGCGGATTCGCATCTCTTACAACCAACACAGTCCTCTGTTCTTGGGGCGGAAGCTATTTGTTTCGCTTTACACCCGTCCCAAGGTATCATTTCTAATACATCTGTGGGGCAGGCTCGGACACATTGAGTACACCCTATACATGTATCATAAATCTTTACTGAATGTGACATTGGATCTATACCTTTTTTTTGAATCTCATTAGTTTCGATCTAGTATAACCTTGTATTGTATGTAAATGAATTACAGATGCAAAGACCAGACGAATCAATGATTCACCAGAACTTGTCGAATCAATTTATTTCTGGGTCGGTTTAGAAAAGAGGTCCAAAATGCTTTGATTTCTTATATTTTTTAAGTTCTATATACTTAGTAATGGAATCTAATTTGAATTTATAACTCGTCAAATTTCTATAATAATAATACTACTTATTCAACAAATTCGCTTGATTAATACGAGTTGATTTTCTGTTACGATAAATTGCGGAAACAATAGCCGGCCCAATAGCTGCTTCAGCGGCTGCAATAGCTATAACAAAGATGGAGAAAATGTTTCCTTTTAGTTGACGACTATCAAAAAAGTCAGAAAACGTTACGAAATTCAGATTAACCGCATTCAATATAAGTTCAAGACACATAAGAGCTCTAACTAAATTTCGGCTTGTGATTAATCCATAGATACCGATAGAAAATAAATAGGCACTCAAAACAAGTACATGTTCGAGTATCATTGAGCAACTCCTTATCATTATCAATCTTGATTCATTTCAATATGAACAAAAATATCATTCACTCGAATATACCAAAAAAATACAGAGCAAAGAAGTATTTTAGTAATAGATTGACATTCATATTTTATATTATACATCAATTCTATTTGAATTGAACAGAAATGGATACGAAAAAAGAGAAAAAGAATCAAGTTGGATTTGGAGTAACGCGTTTCATTTTAAGGATTTTTAATCTTATTGACGGGCCACCGCAATTGCACCGATCAAAGCAACTAAAAGAATTATCGAAATGAGTTCAAATGGGAGAAAAAAATCTGTTGATAAATGAATTCCAATTTGTTGACTATTATTTATCAAATCTTGTTCTATAATCTGGTTTAATTTTGTAGTCCAAATAATTCCGTACCATGACGTATTTAGAATAGTAGTAATTAATAAAACAAAAATACTGGTACAAACTAACAAAGTAATTCCGTCTCCAAAAGTCCAAAGGCGGAAATTTTTGTCATATTCGAACCCGTTGATGAACATTACAGCAAATATGATTAAAACATTTATAGCTCCTACGTAAATAAGGAGTTGTGCAGAAGCTACAAATTGAGAGTTTGCTAGAATATAGAATAAAGATATACAAACAAGAACCAATCCTAACGAAAACGCAGAAAAAATGGGATTGGTAAATAATACCACCCCGAGGCCTCCTAATATAAGACCTGATCCCAGAAAGACTAAAAGAAAATCATGTATTGGTCCAGGTAAATCCATTCTATCAAAAAAAGATATAAAAAATCAGATTCTTTCATGATCTTATTGAACTGACCAGGATAAAAAAAGTTAAGCTGATCGACTTAAGACACGTTCCTAGTTGGATGTGATTCGAATGGATACGAATTTATGTAGGTACAGTTAGTGTACAAATTGTATTCCTTATCTGAAAGGATAGTTCGAATCTAGTTGAAATCGTTACATAAAAAAATTCCAAGTAAATCTGCAATTTTCATGACCCAATCAGATCAATAGTTGTTATTTTGAGTTTAGTTATTCACAAAGAAAAAACCTGTTAAATTTATATAACAACCTTAGTAATAAAGTAATAAAAAAAGGTTTTTGAATTTATCAAGGCATTTCTTTTTTATTGAATTGAGGCCAATTCAAGATAGTTCGAATTGTGTAATCGTCAATTATTGATATTGGTAAACGGCCTAAAGCAATTTGATTATAATTTAATTCATGACGATCATACGTAGAAAGCTCATATTCTTCAGTCATTGATAAACAATTTGTTGGACAATACTCAACGCAGTTACCACAAAATATACAGATTCCAAAATCAATACTGTAATTAAGCAGTCGTTTCTTTCGAATATCAGTTTCCAATTTCCAATCTACAACAGGCAGATCTATAGGACATACACGAACACATACCTCACAAGCAATGCATTTATCGAATTCAAAGTGGATTCGACCACGAAAACGTTCTGATGTGATCAATTTTTCATAAGGGTATTGAATAGTTACAGGTAAACGATTAGCATGGGATAGGGTAATCAGAAAACCTTGACCAATGTACCTAGCCGCTCGTATTGTTTGTTGACCATAATTCAGGAACCCAGTTACCATAGGGAACATATCCTAAATTTCGATAAAAATTTTTTGTTTGTTTCTTTTTCTTGTTTGGAACAGGTTATCAATCTATTTACTAGTAAATAGAAAATAGTCTATTTTGCTTATCTTATAGTGAAAGAAGTTGGGAAGAAGTTGTTAATAATAAATTACCTAAAGAAATAGGTAAAAGAAATTTCCACCCAAGATTTAATAATTGGTCCATTCTAAGTCTAGGTAAGGTCCATCTTGTTGTGATAGAAATGAACAAGAACAAAAAAGTTTTCGATAGTGTAATGAAAATATAAATTGTTGTTTCAAAGACCCCATCCCTTGCATTTATTCCAAAAAGGTCAGTAACGAATATGTACGGAATAGAGAAATTCCAGCCTCCCAAGTAAAGAACTGTTACAAATAATGAAGAAACGAGTAGATTTAGATAGGAAGCAACATAAAATAAACCAAATTTAATACCTGAATATTCTGTTTGATAACCTGCTACTAATTCTTCCTCTGCTTCTGGTAAATCAAAGGGCAATCTTTCACATTCGGCTAGAGAAGAAATTATAAAAACGAGAAATCCTATAGGTTGACGCCACAAATTCCACCCCCACAAACCATATTTTGACTGTGCTTCAACTATATCAACTGTACTTAAACTGTTAGATAATTCTAGTCGGTGATAAGATCTCATTTATCATCGCTATTACAGAACCGTACATGAGATTTTCAACTCATACGGCTCCTCGAGGGTCCCGCATAAATCTAAGGATTGCTTCGATATTCTTTAATTTAACAATTTTTGTAGGATAGATAGAGTCAAAAGTAATCGAAAGGTCCCGAATTAGACCAATGGAATTCTGTCTGCTATACTAAAGGGCTTCTGAATTGATCTCATCCTTTACTTTTTTTGATTAATTTCGAATTTATATATAATAATAATATATTTTTAGTTTTTTTGAGACTTTATTTAAACCCTTTAGAAAATACTCTTTTTAGAAATATTAATAGATATCTCACCCTATCCTTTTTGATTAGAAAAATGGACATGAAGTGTAGTTTTCTTAATATTAATAGAGTTATAGGTTATAGGAATAATAAAAAATTTTACAATTGCATTCTTTCTATTTTTTCGTCCTTTTGTAGCAAAAAAAGGAAGTAAAGGATTACTTCGTTCCTGATAGTCATTCATTTTATCGGTGGATAGCAACATACTCTGGATCGGAATTCTGGGGAGTACTACTTGATCATTTCTACTAATTTAAAGCCCCAACTAGTATTTCGTTTATGTAGAATTTTTTTTACGATAACTTAAAAAAAAGTCTCTATTACTAATCCTTTGTATAACTTGGTGTTCCTAACCATCCACTCAGTTTTGCTCAATCTTTTCGACAATTCGTATCATCTCATGTATAGTAATACATATAAACGATAGCACGAACTCCAAAGAATGGATCTGTTTAACCCGCTTCAAGTCATGATAACTAATCAATCAGTCTTGGGGTAAATAGCTGTTCTTTATTGCTTCTATTTACTTATATTCACTTTGGCGTAATTCTTGTACACAGGAAATGAGACTCAATCTTTTTACTGCGAATTTTGAAGCTGTTTTCTTTCACTCATCTAACTATCTGGTTTAGTTCATCAACCCGAAGGTTGAATAAAAAAGAAAGTTCTCTATTCAATGTATTTTAGTTCATTCTTAGAAAACTATCGAAAGAAAAAATTTGTGGAAATTTTCTGCCTCAACGAATCACACGTAGAGATATTGATAACACGCATAGAGTTAATGGTATTTCATAACTAATAGATTGGGCAGCAGCCCGTAGACCGCCTAAAAAGGAATATTTATTATTTGATCCATATCCTGACATAAGAAGTCCAATGGGAGCAATACTTGAAATGGCGATCCATAAGAAAACGCCATTACTGAGATCGACTAGAATAAGCCGAGAGCTAAAAGGAATTACCGAATAACTTAGTAAAATTGATATGACTGCTATGGAGGGCCCAACACTAAATAAACCCTTATCGCCTCTTGCTGGAAGAAGGTTCTCTTTGAAAAGTAGTTTTGTTCCATCTGCTAGGGCTTGAAGAATTCCCAAGGGGCCGGCATATTCAGGTCCAATACGTTGTTGTATCCCTGCGGATATTTCTCTTTCTAACCACACAATTACTAGTACACCTATTGTTATTCCAAAAATAAGAATCAAAATAGGTACAAGCATCCATATAGTTCCATAGACTTCTTTTAAGGATTCCAATATGGAAAAAGAATTGATAGCTTGTACTCCTGTTGTATCAATTATCATTTCAACGATCAATTTCTCCCATAATGATATCTATGCTACCTAGGATTGTCATAATATCAGCCAATTTCATTCTTTTAACTAACTGAGGAAGAATTTGCAAATTGATAAAACCCGGCGGGCGAATTTTCCATCTCCATGGAAAAGCACTCTGATCTCCTATCAAATAAATTCCTAATTCGCCCTTTGGGGCTTCGACTCTTACATAAAGTTCTTGTCTCGATAACTCAAAGGTGGGTGCGGGCTTTTTACTAATGAATCGATATTCAAAATTATTCCACTCAGTATCTCTTACTCTACTAAAGCGTCGGATTTCTAAATTCTCATAGGGCCCCCCCGGAATGCCTTCTAGAGCTTGCTGAATAATTTTTACAGATTCCACCATTTCCCCAATTCGGATTAAATAACGAGCTAATGAATCGCCTTCCTTCTGCCATTGAACTTCCCAATCAAATTCTTCATAACATTCATAACGATCAACTTTACGAAGATCCCATTGTATTCCGGAAGCCCGTAACATTGGCCCTGACAACCCCCAATTTATTGCCTCTTCTCCGCCAATAATGCCCACCCCTTCGACTCGTTCTAAAAAAATAGGATTTCGCGTAATAAGCTTTTGATATTCAGCAATTGCTGTTAAAAAATACTCACAGAAATCCAAACATTTATCTATCCAGCCGTAAGGTAAATCGGCAGCGACCCCCCCGATACGAAAAAAATTATGCATCATTCTCATGCCAGTGACAGCTTCGAATAGATCATATATCAATTCCCTTTCTCTGAAAATGTAGAAGAAGGGGGTCTGTGCACCAATATCCGCCATAAAAGGCCCTAGCCATAATAAATGAGAAGCTATCCGACTCAACTCCAACATAATAACTCGAATATAGCTAGCCCTTTTAGGTACTTGAATATTTCCTAACTGTTCTGGTGCATTTATAGTTATTGCTTCTGTAAACATAGTAGCTAAATAATCCCAACGTGTTACATAAGGCAAATATTGTATAATTGTTCGGTTTTCTGCAATTTTTTCCATCCCTCTGTGCAAATAACCTACTATTGGTTCACAGTCAACAACATCTTCACCATCTAAAGTAACAATGAGTCGAAGAACGCCATGCATTGATGGGTGTTGAGGCCCCATATTGACTATCATTAGATCTTTTCTTGTAACTGGTCCAGTCATAAGTTTTTTACGTATTTCTTCTTCCATGAATTGCTGAAAACGAAAAGAAGTTAATAAAAATTCAAGATCGAATAAATCAAAGAAAATAATTGTTCAAATTAACGTTTTTTTATCGCTCGAATATTCAATTGGCTGATTAATTCTTTATAACGTACTCCACTTTTTTTTGAAAAATAAGCCAGAAGTCGTTGACGTTTTCCCAAAATTTTCCGTAGACCTCTCTGCGATGAATAGTCTTTTTTGTGTAATTCCAAATGTGAGCTAAGTCTCCGTATCTTATTGGTGAAACAGAATACTTGAAATTCAACAGACCCCGTCTTTTCTTCTTGCGAAATAACTGAAATGAATGAATTTTTTGTCATAACTTTAGGAATCCATATAAATAGATATAATTTAATTTCACTTCGTCTCGTCAATTTTTTTATTAATTTACTTTTTTTATTTTACGAATATGAATTTTACTGATCAGTAATAATAATGCGAGGTATTTTGATCTGGTATACACAAGAATCAATCCGAATTTCCTTATTGATTCATTTTATGATCTAATTGATACGTCATTGAATTAGTATTCATGTATCAAAAAAGGATGTAAGACAAGGCATGTGCGCAGCTATTTATCCACCCGATATATATATATATCGTAGGGGGAGACAATTGTATCATCAATCAATTTTCAATCGTGGATACATATGTATCCTTAACATACTGAAACGACTACCATTATTAGTATCAAACCAATAGCGATTCATACAAGCTAAATCTTCTAATCGATAATTGGGCCAAAGAAAGAATTTTAATTTAATTAATTTCATTTTATCTCTATCAAGATCTTTGCTTTCATCCAAAAATTGACCAAAGGTTTTTACCTTGTTCCCATTGCAAAATACTGCATTTTTATCCACACAATTACTATTCCTTGAATTGAAACAACTTAGAATTCTCAATTCTCTACGCCGTCTAGACGATAAAATATTTTCAGGAACAAGCAAATCATAATGATTTTTGTTTCTGTTTTTCGTCATCATTTGATGTCTTGCAATCGATTCCTCAAAATGATTCTTATCCATATTTTCTCTGTATCTTTTTTGATTATTTTTTTGTTTAATCTCATGAACCAAAGAAATCCTTATGGTTTGATACATAATAAATTCTACATTATGTTTTACAGGTATACGAACTGGTTCGATAATAAATATTCCCTCTTTTAGGATTTTTGAAAGATTCAAATCCCGGATTAGCATTGGATCCAGAGTTAACTCCTCCTTCTTAATAAAGCCGAAACCAGACTTTGTTGTCATTCTGCTTTCCTTTTCCAATTCAAGTACGGACAGCGCATAATCGAATAATTCCATAGTCAAAGGACTCAGCATCCATTTCAATTGCAAAGCAAAAGATCCTTTCATGAACGCATCTAAGTCTATTTCCCAAGTCCAAATGCTTTTGGGTTGATTTTTCGTTCTACCCATTTTCATATCTGATTTCGTATAAAGTTCTTCCATATATTTTTGTTGGTTTGAGAGAACAGATTCAGGGTTCCCTCGGTTTTGGGTATCTGATGCGAGATCTCTTTGACCTATGGTTTTTTTTTCTTCTTGATTCTCTAATTCTAATTCAAAATATTTTTTTTCTTTTTCATTTGATAGTATAAGATCCCCCTTTTTCTTTTTAGTGATATTTTTATTTTGACTAACATCTTCATTAAAATGAAAAATAAGTGAATGAATTGGTATAAACCCGGGTTTCATTTTAGATACATTAAAAAATAACTCAAATTGTGGGAATAACCAAGGTATCGGCTTCGATACAGGACGATTTAGTCTTTCTTCATTCATTCCCATCCAATCAAAAAAAGAAAAGAAACCCTTTTGATTGGATGGGTTGATTTCTTTATCTTTATTAATTTTGAGATAAAAAAGACCTTTCGTATCAAAAAATTTTCTATCTGGATTTTTTATATACATAAAATAATCTTTTATTATAAAATTAGTAATAGGGATACTCCCCCCCGTATCAACAAATTTCGGTTTATGTATGTTGTAATTATATGAGTCCTTCTTATCTTCATAATAAATCGATTGATATGCTAAAAGATCATATCTATACATTTTTTGAAAATGATCGTTTTTATTTAGCAATAACGAAACCTTTTCCTCTCTTTCAGATGAATCCCGTTTGATTAAATTTTTTTTTTCAACCCTACAATGTTGATTGACTCTATTTCGCCATTTTTGCGGTACTAATTTAGACCATTTTAGCCCAGAGAAATCGTATGTATAATGACTCTTTAACCAATTTTTCCATTGATTCATTCCAGAATTCTGAAGTTTCTTATGTTTTAATTCGGAAGAAATTATTCCTTGTCTTTGAAAATAATCTTTTATTTCATTCTTAAGAAATAAAGACGCTCCGTCATATTGAAGGACAGATCTTAACTTATACAAGTTAATAACCTGGGTTTGTGATAATTTGTAAAATACATAGGCCTGTGACACGAGGGATAATTTAAAAGAAACCTCCGACTTCGTCTGAATCCTATGACGAATACGAGAAGGTGAAAGTTTTTTTTGTATAGTTGAAATACGCTCAATTATCTTTTTCTCTTTTGTATCAAAAAAATATTTTTTTTTTAATTTACGAAAAAGTTTTATAACGACCATGGGCCTATAAAGACTATTAGTAAGATGATTAATGATATATGGAAAGCTCTCTAGAAGGATATCCGTGTATATCCTTTCCACGATCCATTTTATAAAATAATGTGATTTACGGATTAATCGATCATTTCTTCTTTTTAATATCTGAAAAAAATTTTTTAGTGATGCTAATTTTTGAGCACCATAACTTGTTTTGTTAGGACTAATATTTATCTTTAGAGTTCGAAATCCATTTTTCTTGTCTTTTGTAATTCTTTCTATTTGATTTCTGATTGTGCTTGTTCTATCAGTCAGATCTTTAATTTTGATTTCTGTCAGTGAATAATTTGTCCAATCCATAGATCGGGTTTGAATGGATGATTCATGAATAATCTGATTATTGATTATAGAATCTTTTTTTATTTCACTCGAATCCTCTCTCAATTTTTGGGGTTCTTTTTGGACCTTTAGAAACAATAATTTTGTTCTTTCTTTGAAACTTTTTAGAGCTCGAAAACTCCATTTTATAATTGCTTTTTGGAGTTTTTTCAAAGGGGGTCCAAAATAATAACGAAACAAAATACCAAGTCCTACGAGAGGAGAACCAAAAGGACGGTCAGTTTCCAGTCCCAAAATCGTTAAAAAAGAAACAGGAAAGTCCTGCTTTGGATTTGGATCCCTACGAGAAGGTCGTACCTTAGATCGGTGCCAAGGTTTCAGACGGAAAGGAAATCTTATCATTATTTGTATACCCTCTGTGGCCCAGTTTTGAGGAAAAATTTCGTTTCTTCCTGGTTCTAGTAATGGCATACCATTATAGGTGCATATAACATACGCTTCTCTATTCATCTCCCTTATATCCTGCTCCCACTCGGACTCTTGGCGTAATAAGAAACGGACAATATTTTTAGCTAGTATCAATGAAGGTAATACAATATATTTTCTAAGCCTCGACTGAATTAGTAAAATACAAGCTCTTATTCCATGAGCATAAATAATGAGATCGTAGAGGTCTGATAGTTTTTCTCGTGTCCTTTCTATTCGTTCCATTTCCGCCTGCCCGTCCCGCCCCTTTTCCATTTCATTGACTTCTTTTTTAATTTCTTCGTAGCTTTTGTTTTCCTCCATGTACATTTTTTTTTTTTTCAACCTCTTTATTCTTTTTGCTACGCTTCCTTTTATACCCTTTCTAAAAATGTCTTGTATTAGGTCGGAAATCTCAATTACTGATAATATGAATGGTTCGAAAAGAACATCCCAAGAAAATCCTACTTTGTCGAAAAAAAGTGGGGAATACGGATATGAGGGAAACATTTTCCCCGTAAGGGTTTTACGTCTTTGAACACGCATAGAACCAATGATTATGTCTCGACGAAAATCCGCTTCATAGGGATAATCTATCATATCCACTTCTTCTATTTCATCAGACTTCGTCATAGTTTTGATACTAGGGTCGGCATCCTCCGGACCCTGCGTAAAAATAACTATACGTTTCGCTTTCCTCGAGCGAATTTGATGATCTACTATCCACTCTTCCCCCTCTTCCGTTGTTTCAGTTTTTCCGAGTTGTTCTACCTCGCTGAATAATTTGTATGACCATCGGGGGACTTTTTTCTTTATTCCAATCGATTTTTTTCGGGTTGTTTTTTCCATGGGAGGAATTATGGCTGTATCGCATATTGTTTGAATGATGGGATCAATTATGACTCTTTCGATTAAAAATTTCAAAACTTTTTCTGGATCTTCTGAATCAATTCGTCTTTGTTCCGGAAATAAAGAAATTCCTTTCCAATTTGATGTTGATTCTTCAGCAAATTCATCGATTAAAAGACTCAATTCTCTTGCTAATGATTTTTTATCCAATGTATATATTTTCTGTCCCAATTTCTCTTCCAATTTCTGGTCCAATTTCTGGACCAATTTCTCTTCCAATGTAGCTATTTTCCCTTCCAATTTCTGATACAATTCTTCAAAATTATGAACATTAAGTTCCTTACCCTTAAAAAGAAGGATACTATGAACTTTATTGAGTTTATTTATCAAATTTGTCTCTATCGAATTTTTGACTGCAGTTTCATTTAGGATTGAAGGTAAAAAAAAAATTTTAATTATTCCACGATAGGATCCGTTTAAGAGAGGATCATATATTTTAGGCAAGTATTCTTCTTTAGTTTTATTATTGCATAATCGAGTCTTTTTTTCGAGTACATCCAGATAAGGAGATCCTCTGTCTAGGGCTTCAATTCTATCTCTAAACTCGTTCCTTAGGCTCCTCCATTTTTTTTCATTGGTATAAATCCAACAATAATAATTGTGCAGTTCATCATAGAAGAATTTATCCAGTTCATCACAGACGGATTTTTTTGTTGTAAAAAAAGAAAAATACATTTTTTGTCGTAGCATTTCAAAAAAAGCTGATAAACTGGATGGATATGTAAAAGAAATTCTTTGTTTTCCATCACTTTGACATGTATAAAAAAAATATTGTGACATTTCGTTTCTTACAGCATGTTCGAATCGATAATTTTTTATATATCGCAATGGGCGATTCCATCGTTTATAGTCGAAAAGAAGACTCACAGGGGGTTTTTCAAACCAGAAGAGGTCTTTATCTTCTTCTGTTAAGTGAAAGTGGAATTCATCCTTTGTTTTGTCCTTTCCATTCACTCGGATCCTTTCCGTTTCATCGATTTTGTCCGGATCCTCCCTTTCTTCCGAAAAAAGGGAAGGAGAAGGATCTTCTTCGGTGAATCCCTCTTGTTCCTGTTTAGTCCCCTTCGTTTCGAAAGTTGTTTCTATTTCTACATCTCTTTCTTTCTCACTTTCCCCCCTCTCTGTCGTTTTTGAGGTTTCTTGCAGTTTCCTACTAAAAATGGGTGACGGCATTCTGCCTAAAGAGTAGACACAGCTAATAAATAAGAGAATAGTAAAGATTCGATCCATAGAACCTATCAAGTCTAACACAAAGTACTTCAATTCTGACACAAGGTCCTTCAATTCTGACACAGAGTACTTGTACTTCTTATACCCCTTAGATCGAATAATTCCATTAAGGTACGTATTAGATCGAATAATCGATCGAATAGACAAATTTTGCCGTATCCAGACTAATACCAAGCCAACACATTTCATGAATAAAAAGTGACCAATTAACCAACCAACAAAACTACTTGTTACAAATAACATCTTGTTGTTGCATCGAAACATATAAATGTTGACTAATCTGGCTAACGTTGAACTTGGTAAAACGAAATGGTTTAATAATTGAAAAATGAGATTATTCAGGAATACACATTGAATGCTGAGATTACGCATTGAATTTCTGGTAGTAGATCCATAATCAAAATGATTGCTCCAGAAGAAATTAAACAAAAGATAGGGCAGAGCTAGGAAAGTTATTGTATGAGGTCTACCCAATGCTAGATGCAGAGGCGTATAATAGATCGATATGAACATCATGAGCTGTCCCATAATAAAACCGGTTGTTGCTGCTACCGTCTTCTCGGTTCCGTCTTCTCCTTCTTCCATAACCAGAGTTCGGAGAAGGACGAGATAGGAGGGCCCTATGGAGAATGTGGTCAGAAATCCATAATAGAGTCCGACCACAACGACCGAATTGACTATCTTCATGCATAAGTTACCTAGTAGAAAAAAAATCATGACAAACCCCCTTTGTGATTTTGCAATTTCTGAATTATGATTATTATATAATAAGTTTTTACCTTCTTATTATAAGATAAT